ATAGAAAAGGAAAGGGAGGAAATACAAAAAAATAGAAGAGAAAAGTCATACAAAGTTATATACAAATCACTACCCCCCCTTTTTTGTATTTCCTTAATTTATTTCCTTAATTGAATTTTGGTTGATTAGGACGAAGTTCCTTAAAAACCTCCGCCTTCTTTAAAATATCCTGAACAGTTCCTGTAGGTTGAGCCCCCTTTTCAAGGAAATATAAAATAGCAGGAACATTTAAATAAGTTTGATTCTTTATCGGATCATAAAAACCCACTTTCCGAAGATCTTTTCCTTCTCTTCGGGATCGAACATCAATTGCAACGATTCGATAGACGGCTCATTGGGATAGATGTAGATGAACAACACCCCCCCTAGAAACGTATAGGAAGCTTTCTCCTCGTACGGCTCGAGAAAATGATTGATTCGAGGTTTTGGTTTTGTCTCTGTATGTATGGAATTCTATCTAAGAAATGACAACTGGGTCCATAAAATGATCAAATCAATTAAAGATGTAAGTCCTTTTTTTTCTTCTTTCTTCCTGAAAATGAAAAAGAAACCATTCGTACTCTCATAACTCAAGTTGGATAACTTTCAAACAGTTCAAAGGAAAATCTTTCGGCAATTTCATTTATTGAGCGGTCTTTCCTCCTTTTTTGTTTGTCTCGTTTAAAATCGGATTCTTCAGTCTGATCCAGTTATTAAGACAATTAAAAGGCGTTTCCTTGTTCTGGGATCCTTTATCTTTGTTTTATTTTAAATCATTGGGTTTAGACATTACTTCGGTGCTTTTTAATCCTTTCAAAATGGCAGCAACATACCCTTTTTGGGATTTCTAGGAAAGAATTCTACAAGACGATGGATTCCCTCGTGAAACACTTTGGATCGAAAAAGTTTGATCAATTCAAAGAAATTTTGGAATTTTTAACTTGCTCGAATTGGATTCTTTCGATTTCCATACCGAAGATATATTTACGAAGTTGTTTCAATTTTTTTATTGATTGGCATTAACCCTAGACCCTTGCCCCGAGAAATAAATTAATACTTTCTACTCGAGCTCCATCATGGACTATTTACATTCCAAGACAACAAAAAGCGAGGGGTTCTAGTGAAACAGAACCAATGATGTCGAGCCAAGAGCACCTTCATTCCTACATAAAATGGTGGATGTACAAATCCACAACGGATCGTGTCCTTCAAGTCGCACGTTGCTTTCTACCACATCGTTTCAAACGAAGTTTTACCATAACATTCCTCTAAGAACCGGTATGGAATTGATTCAATTATGGAATCATGAATAGTCATTGGTTGGGCTGATGTATAAACACCATAATCTATAGTATAGAGATATAAAGGGATATAAATAATACTATAGATATAGGTGGATAAAGATTTTTCTGAAGAAGTCTCTTAGTAAGAGCCCATCGCTAATATTAATTTGTCTAACATATTATATTAATTAATACATATTATATTAATTAATATATTTATTAAATATTTATTAAATTATTTATATAAATATATAAATAATAAAATATATAATATATATAAATAATAAAAAATAAGACGAATAAATGAATTCTTTTTGATTCTGCATCTTCACGTGACTTAATAGGAGAGAAAGATTCAGTTTATAAGGAATGATTAAAAGGAATGATTAAAACTATTTCTCTTTCTAACTTTCGAATAAATTTAGAAAGTTCTCTTTTCGACATCACATCATTATTCAAAGAAAATTTGATAGTTAAAAATAACTTTTGATCATCTTAGGAAAAAAGATAAGTCTTTTTTTTTTAAGTGAATCATCAACGATTTCAATGATTTACATTCAATGATTTACAATAGATAAATACACCAAACAACAAATCCAATTTTGTTTATGAGTTATGAGATAGATAAAAAAAGATTAATGTCAGGTAAGGTTTGAATTCTTATTCTTTTTTTTCATCTGATTGATAAAATACAAAGAATGGGGAGGTGTTCGTATCTATCAATTCGATCAAATAGACTGAGCAATTGTCATCCTTTATAGATATTGAAATGAACGCCTTCCCATTACTGATTAACTCCTATCTACCCCATTCTATGGGACTGATGCAGCATAAATCAAAAGAAAATAAGGGGGTGTCCTAGTCTTTTTTATTTTTCCGAAATGCGAGCTGTCTAGGCACAAAGCCAAACAAGTCCAGATTAAGTCCAGTTTTTGCTCCTTTTTTTGCTATTTTAGCCTAACTCATTGATTAAGAATTAAGAGACTTAGTGAATTTAATTAGTACCAAAACCCCACTCTTGACGAAAAGTAAAGAAATCTACAAAAAAGAAAATTAAATCTAATTAGTTTAATTTAGGGGGTAGAAAATACGAGATAGGGAATCTGGATTCTTCCGCATCTCGATTCAGTTTTTGAAAGATTCATCGAAGAAAAAAATCAGAAACAACAATCACATTCCAGCTAACATTTCGATTTTAAACAGAACATTGTTAAAAAAGCAATCTATATTCTCATAGA